TTACTCATACGTAATCGATCGAACACTACTTGAAAACGGTTCTTCTGTTCAGAAACGAAATGTTCCAAATGTTCCTGTAAATTCTTGCTCCCATTGGACCATTTGTATCTATATGCATCAGGATCCCGATTCATGGATCTCTCGGTTCGAGAAATAAGAGGATCAAACCATTTCTTCTGAGTCTCTTTCAAATTCAATAAATGTTGGTTGATCGTATATTTCATTATAGTTATATGATTCAGAGTATCATTTCCTATTTGATCCCTTTGAATTCCATATTCGAAGTTGCGATTGGATCTATTCATTAAAAAGAATCGATTCGATACATTTCTTATGTACCCATAGATGCTATATTGGATTTGAATCAGATTTCGGATCAATCTATATTGATTGACTGCCTCCATGATGTTGTTGCTAGCAAATACCGCTGTTTTTCGTTTTGGATCTTCCAAATCATTCCCGCAGTGGATCCGGACCAATTTTTTTTTGATCCTTCGATAAAAAGATTCATTCTCCTCATAAAAAAGAGGAGGTAGAACCAATAAAGATTTCTTTTTCGATTCATCTCTGGAGTTGAATACCTCATTCAAGAATTTTTTTTGATCCAACCCGTAGGAATCAATAGAAAAGGCAAATCCCCTATGATACACCAGATCCGGCTCGGTTATTGATAGAGTGAATAGATCTGCCATTTCTTGAAATCTCTCTTCTGATTCAAAATCGTGGTGTAACGTGTATCCCCCTTTGTTCCGGTTATGGAATAGATGAAATAAATCCAAAAATGGATTTTTTTTCAAGAATGAAATCTTATTGGAACTGTCCATATCTGGTTCATCCTTCGGAACCATATCACATCCCGGATCTGATGAAATAGGATGAATTGAGACGGTATTTTGTAAATACGTAATTATCTTGAATATATCAACCATTTCTTTATTTTCCGATCGCCTGGAAGGGACAAAAGAAACATCTTGTTTTTTCTTCAAAAATTTCTGATCTCTAGTGGACCTCTCAGTAGGATTCGAACCCAGATGAAGTTCTGACCATCTGTCAGAGAAAAAAGAACGAATTGATCTTGTAGGATTCCCAAGAAATTCTTCGATTTCTTTCGGAAGCAGATGAATAATCATCTGCTTCTCACGTTTCGTGAATAGCCGGGACATTGAGGAAGATCCAAAAAGGCATTTCGGGAATCGATCTGATTCTATCTCTGTTCGTTCCGTTTGAAGAAAGGAAGGATCCCAAAGAATCGATCTTTCTTTTAGTTGCTGAATCTCTGTTTGATCGATCAATGTGTGATATTCTGAATCCTCATTTCTAATGGAATCGAAATGATCTCTGGATTGATCAGAGGATCCTTTCGATTGGCTAGAATCCGTTACTTGAACGAAAATAGATCTTGTGGAATCATATTGAATATTTGACAATACATTCCGTACCCTGCTAAAAAACCAATCCTTGTTTACCAACCACACATTGTCTAACCAAATCCAATTCTCTCTCGATACGTTCCTCAAAAAATCCGATTCGTGCTGATTCTTCCCCCAACTAACGAAGAGATCTTGGCGGAATTGCCACATATGAAATTGAGCACAATTTTGCAAAGAAATACCCCACTTGTTTCTCGAGAAGAGATGGGAAACGTGCTCAATATCATTTGATTGAATAGTTGCCTCAGCTCCTTGTTGTTTGAAGAAACCCTCCCCTTCAATTGGTCTTTTTTCACGAAAAGCAGACATGAGATAACAAATCAAGTCTTTCCCTAAGATTTCGAATAGCTGTCCCGAATTCAAGTTGATTATGTTTCGCTTCTTCCTCGGAGAAAGACGATCAAACAATTCCCAATCATGGTCCTTGCGGATCGGATCATCCGTATAGGATAAAAAAAGAAACTCCAGATATTTGCTATCTTTCTCTTTGAATGAGATCTCAATTCCAGCTACGGTTTCATTAGCTATCTTACAACTAGAATCCCTCTTTTTTCCGATCCGGTTCCTCCACCACTGCGAACCCCGGTTCGATTCAGGCATGATACACTTTTTATTTATTGGGAGAACCCAAGTACTCTCTTGCGGATCCATGAAACAACTCTCAGAAATCTTTTTCTCTTTTGGAAGATACAGGAGTGAAACAATCAATCTATTGATATTGGAAGACCAAAAAGATTCTTCCAATGTCTCATTTCTGGGTCCAATGGAATTCATAGGTATAGGAAGAAGCTCCATCAAATAGAGATTTTTTCTTTCGACCATCTTTCGATTGGTAATACGAGATATAAGGACCACTACTACAAGCAGTACTACACCTTTGATCGTGAAATATCGATTGCTTGTTGAACCCTGTGAATCACGTGAAAGTAGGATACTCCAAATTCGGGGGTCAGAGAGTTTCATAAAACGTTCTTGGTGGAAAAAAATGTGAGTGAAAGATCCCACTGAATCGAATTTGATCCATGAATCTAAGAAATAGTGAGAATTCTTGATCTCACTCAATATCTCTCTCAATTCGAAGATCCAGGATTTGAATTGATATCGTTTCATTGATTCCTCCTAAAGATTTTCATTGATTCCTCCTAAAGATTTCATTTCAATTGGAATTTGGTTATTCACGATGTACAATGAGCCCTGTTAAGCATCCATGGCTGAATGGTTAAAGCGCCCAACTCATAATTGGCAAATTCGTAGGTTCAATTCCTGCTGGATGCACGCCAATGGGAACGTTCAATAAGTCTATTGGAATTGGCTCTGTATCAATGGAATCTCATCATCCATACATAACGAATTGGTATGGTATATTCATACCATAACATATGAACAGTAAGAACTAGAATTCTTATCGATACTGGAACTCATAGGGAAGAAAATGGAGTTATGGATGGAATCAAATATGCAGTATTTACAGAAAAAAGTATTCGGTTATTGGGGAACAATCAATATACTTCTAATGTCGAATCAGGATCAACTAGGACAGAAATAAAGCATTGGGTCGAACTCTTCTTTGGTGTCAAGGTAATAGCTATGAATAGTCATCGACTCCCACTCCCAGGAAAGGGTAGAAGAATAGGACCTATTATGGGACATACAATGCATTACAGACGTATGATCATTACGCTTCAACCGGGTTATTCTATTCCACCTCTTATAGAGAAAAGAACTTAAAGCAAAATACTTAATAACACGGCGATACATTTATACAAAACTTCTACCCCGAGCACACGTAATAGAGCCATAGACAGTCAAATGAAATCCAATCCACGAAATAATTTGATCTGTGGACAGCATCATTGTGGTAAAGGTCGTAATGCCAGAGGAATCATTACCGCAAGACATAGAGGGGGAGGTCATAAGCGTCTATACCGTAAAATCGATTTTCGACGGAATGAAAAAGACATATCTGGTAGAATCGTAACCATAGAATATGACCCTAATCGAAATGCATACATTTGTCTCATACATTATGGGGATGGCGAGAAAAGATATATTTTACACCCCAGAGGGGCTATAATTGGAGATACCATTATTTCTGGTACAGAAGTCCCTATATCAATGGGAAATGCCCTACCTTTGAGTGCGGTTTGAACTATTGATTTACGTAATTGGAAGTAACCAATTAGGTTTACGATGAAACCTAGAAATCAATCACTGATCCAATTTGAGTACCTCTATGGGATAGACCTCAACAGAAAACTGTTGAGTAACGGCAGCAAGTGATTGAGTTCAGTAGTTCCTCATAGAAAATTATTGACTCTAGAGATATGGTAATATGGAGAAGACAAAATTGTTTGAAGCACGCACAGAACCGGAAGCGCCCCTTGTTTCAAAGAGAGGAGGACGGGTTATTCACATTTAATTTGATGGTCAGAGGCGAATTGAAAGCTAAGCAGTGGTAATTATAAAGATCCCCCGGGGAAAAATAGAGATGTCTCCTACGTTACCCGTAATATGTGGAAGTATCGACGTAATTTCATAGAGTCATTCGGTCTGAATGCTACATGAAGAACATAAGCCAGATGATGGAACGGGGAGACCTAGGATGTAGAAGATCATACATGAGTGATTCGGCAGATTTGGATTCCTATATATCCACTCATGTGGTACTTCATCATACGATTCATATAAGATAAAGATCCATCTGTCTAGATATCATCATATACATCTAGAAAGCCGTATGCTTTGGAAGAAGCTTGTACAGTTTGGGAAGAGGTTTTTAAAAGAAGAATCTACTTCAACCGATATGCCCTTAGGCACGGCCATACATAACATAGAAATCACGCTTGGAAAGGGTGGACAATTAGCTAGAGCGGCGGGCGCTGTAGCGAAACTGATCGCAAAAGAGGGTAAATCAGCCACATTAAGATTACCATCCGGGGAGGTCCGTTTGATATCCAAAAACTGCTTAGCAACAGTCGGACAAGTGGGTAATGTTGGGGTGAATCAACAAAGTTTGGGTAGAGCCGGATCGAAGTGTTGGATAGGTAAGCGTCCTGTAGTAAGAGGAGTAGTTATGAACCCTGTAGACCATCCCCATGGAGGTGGGGAAGGGAAAGCCCCAATTGGTAGAAAAAAACCCACAACTCCTTGGGGTTATCCTGCGCTTGGAAGAAGAAGTCGGAAAAGGAAAAAATATAGTGATAGTTTTATTCTTCGTCGCCGTAAATAGGAATATTGAAAATAGAATTTTTTGAATTTGAAATAATGTGATGGGCGAACGACGGGAATTGAACCCGCGCGTGGTGGATTCACAATCCACTGCCTTGATCCACTTGGCTACATCCGCCCCTTATCTAGCTAAAGGATTTTCTCTTTTTTCCATTCATCATTATTGTATTTATTCTTACCTTCATACTTAGATCGAGATATTCTATTGGACATAGAATGCCAATCTTTAAAATGTAAAAAAAGGAGTAATCAGCTGTGGCACGTTCACTAAAAAAAAACCCTTTTGTAGCTAATCATTTATCAAGAAAAATTGAAAAACTCAACATGAGGGAGGAGAAAGAAATAATAGTAACTTGGTCTCGGGCATCTACCATTATACCCAAAATGATTGGCCATACAATCGCTATTCATAATGGAAAGGAACATTTACCTATTTATATAACAGATCGTATGGTAGGTCACAAATTGGGAGAATTCGCGCCGACTCTGACTTTCGCGAGACATGCGAGAAACGATAATAAATCTCGTCGTTAATTTGGAAAAAAATAGATACTTATCATTCATTGGCGGGAGATAACCTTATGATAAAGAAAAAGAACTCAAATTCGAGTGGAGAAGTAAAAGTTTTAGCTCAACATATATGTATGTCTATTTTCAAAGCGCAAAGAGTAATTGATCAGATTCGCGGGCGTTCTTATGAGGAAACGCTTATGATATTGGAACTTATGCCTTATCGAGCATCTTATCCCATTTTAAAATTGGTTTATTCCGCAGCAGCAAACGCTAGTCATAATATGGGTTTGAACGAAACCGATTTATTCATTAGTAAAGCCGAAGTCAATGGGGGTTCTTTTGTGAAAAAATTAAGACCTAGAGCTCGAGGACGTAGTTATCCGATAAAAAGGCCAACTTGTCATATAACAATTGTATTAAAAGATAAATCGAAATTATCTTTCGATGAATTTAAGATTTAGATTCATATTTAGAAAAAAATAGATGGAAAGATAATATAATAAAAAATATGGGACAAAAAATAAATCCGCTTGGTTTCAGACTTGGTACAACCCAAAATCATCATTCCTTTTGGTTCGCACAACCAAAAAATTTTTCTGTAGGTCTACAAGAAGATGAGAAAATACGGAATTGTATAAAGAACTATGTACAAAAAAATAAAAAAATATCCTCAGGTTTCGAAGGAATTGGAATTGCGCGTATAGAAATTCAAAAAAGAATTGATTTAATCCAGGTTATAATTCATATTGGATTCCCAAATTTATTAATAGAGGGCCGAACACGAGGAATCGAAGAATTACAGATGAATGTACAAAAAGAATTTCGTTCTGTGAACCGAAGAATCAACATTGCTATCACACGAATAGAAAAACCTTATGGAGACCCCAATATTCTTGCAGAATATATGGCTTCTCAATTAAGAAATAGAGTTTCATTTCGAAAGGCAATGAAAAGAGCTATTGAATTAACCGAACAAACAGATACAAAAGGAATTCAAATACAAATTGCAGGACGTATTGACGGAAAAGAAATTGCACGTGTCGAATGGATCAGAGAAGGTAGGGTTCCTCTACAAACAATTCGCGCTAAAATTGATCATTGTTCCTATACAATTCGAACTATCCATGGAGTACTAGGCCTCAAAATTTGGATATTTGTGGATGAAGAATAATAGACCTTTATTTATCTTGTCATTCTATCCAGTAATATAGTGATATATAGAACAAAAAACTAGAAACTTTTTCTGTTTTTCTGTTAAATCAAAAAAATAAAATAATTCGAATTCTATAAGGTTGAATAAAAAAGAAATTAACTTTTTTTTTATAATTGCTATGCTTAGTGTGTGACTCGTTAGTTTTTTCTTTATAGTTTTTAGTAGGATCAAAAAAAGACTGATCCCTAATATTAATTCAATAACTACAACTACTATATAAAATATATAAAAAAAAAATTAAAAACTAATAACTAACTTATTGCTTCATATTGTCGAGATCCCAAAAACAGTCACTATATGACTGGATCAATCATATAGTTGTAACAACTGGAATTGTTCCATAACAAAAAAAGATGATTGTGGGTTTGAAATAAAAATAAAGGGATGCGGATAAATGGAAAGGTGATAGAAAGAGAGACTAAAAATATCAATGATATATAATTCCAATATGTATGGTCTATGAATTACCTCATATAAATAAAAGGCAGTGTAATAAAGCATTAATTTCATATTGTTTTAATATTGTTTAATATTGTATCAATTGATATATAAATAATAAATGATATATAAATAATAAAGAGCTTCCGGTTAATAGAAACTGAGGAGATTGACTCGGAAACAGATTTTGTTGAGAGCTCCATTGCAGAGTTCAGGCCTAATCATTAATGGAGAAGCTATAGGAACGATGAAACCTGTGACTATATAGGATTCTATTTAAAAGAATCCAAATGATTGAGCAGGCGGGATGGCGGAATGAACCAAGAACAATTTTTTTTTTTACTCGGAGAGGTTGTGGATTGATCCTACGAATAAAGCAGGAAAAGGAAAGAGTCAATATTCGCCCGCGAAACCCTTATTTCTTATTTATTGGATTCCAATATTGTCTTGATTCAATAATTTATTAAAATAAAAATAAAAGTAAAAAAAAAAAAATAAGGATCCGGTATAAAAAAGAAACATTATCTATATCTAGAAATAGAAAAATTTAACCGTATATACAGCTTCTTATCTAATAAATGAAATATAATATCAATAAATCCCATTACTTAGTTTAATGTATTAGTTATTAAATACATGTGCATCTGTAATATTATCGAATCCTTTCATTCGTGAGGAGCTGGATGAGAAGAAACTCTCATGTCCGGTTCTGTAGTAGAGGTGGGAAAAAACCATCAACTATAACCCCAAAAGAACCAGATTTCGTAAGCAACATAGAGGAAGAATGAAAGGAATATCTTGCCGGGGTAATCATATTTGCTTCGGCAGATATGCTCTTCAGGCACTTGAACCCGCTTGGATTACCGCTAGACAAATAGAAGCAGGACGAAGAGCAATGACACGATATGCACGTCGTGGTGGAAAAATATGGGTACGTGTTTTTCCCGATAAACCTATTACAGTAAGGCCCGCAGAAACACGTATGGGGTCGGGAAAGGGATCTCCCGAATATTGGGTATCTGTTGTTAAACCCGGTCGAATACTTTACGAAATGGGCGGAGTCTCAGAAACTGTAGCCAGAGCAGCAATTTCAATAGCTGCGTGCAAAATGCCTATAAAAACTCAATTTGTTATTTCAGAATAGGGGTGTAGAACTAAATATAAAAAAGGGATGAAAAAACAACCACGAGTTTCTTTATTTCTAGACAAATACTATTTCTTCTTTTTCCTCATTCTTTGCATTGAAATAAAAAATTCAAATAAAAATGATATGATTCAACCTCAGACCCTTTTGAATGTAGCAGATAACAGTGGAGCTCGAGAATTAATGTGTATTCGAATCATAGGAGCTGGTAATCATAGATATGCTCATATTGGTGACGTTATTGTTGCTGTAATTAAAGAAGCAGTGCCCAATATGCCTCTAGAAAGATCAGAAGTAATAAGAGCTGTAATTGTACGTACATGTAAAGAACTCAAACGTGACAACGGTATGATAATACGATATGATGACAATGCAGCGGTTGTCATTGATCAAGAAGGAAATCCAAAAGGAACTCGAGTTTTTGGCGCGATTGCTCGGGAATTGAGACAGTTGAATTTTACTAAAATAGTTTCATTAGCTCCCGAGGTATTATAAAGACTCATAGTCATAGATCAAAGACTCATAGTCATAGATCAAATTAGGATATTGTTTTAGTAGGATATCTGAAATAAACCCAATTAATAGATTGTGTCTCACGCATATACTTTTACTAAATTTAATAATTAATTTAATAATAAATTTCAAATTTAATTAAATAATGAATACTTTGAAGTATTCAAATAAAAAAACATGTTGATTATATCAAAATTAAGAAGCACCAATAATTATAATTCGTCATGGGCAGAGACACTATTGCTGATATAATAACTTCTATAAGAAATGCTAACATGAGTAAAAATGGAACGGTTCGAATAGTATCCACAAATATCACCGAAAACATTGTTAAAATACTCCTACGAGAGGGTTTTATTGAAAATGTTCGGAAACATCAGGAAAGTAATAAAAATTTCTTGGTTTCAACCTTGCGCCATAAAAGAACTAGGAAAGGAATATATAAAACGATTTTAAAACGTATAAGTCGACCCGGTCTACGAATTTATTCCAACTATAAAAAAATTCCTAAGATTTTAGGTGGAATGGGAATTGTAATTCTTTCCACTTCTCGAGGCATAATGACAGATCGAGAAGCTAGACTAGAAAAAATTGGAGGAGAAATTTTGTGTTATATATGGTGATCCTCCTCTGGTATCCTAATTTTATCTCTAACTTCCTATTTGTGAAATAGAGAGGAAAGGTGAGTTATATAACTCTTCCTCCATTAGTTGATACTTCAAAAAGGTTTCCTGGAATGAAAAAAAAAATGATTCATGAAGGTTTAATTACTGAATCATTTCCCAATGGTATGCTCCCCGAATCCGTTTATATTTTATATAATGAAGATCTAATTCTAGGTTATATTTCGGGGAAGATACGACGCAGTTTGATACAAACACTGCCGGTGCCGGGGGATAGAATAAAAATAAAAATAAGGCAATATTATTCATTCAACCAGGGGACGTATAATTTATAGACTTCGGAACAAAGATTCGAACGATTAGATAGATTCTTTTTGAAAAAATCCCTTTCATCAAAGATACAATTTGAAGCAAAAAAAAAAAAAAACAAGAGACTTATTTTCTTCCAAGGAATAGATTAAAAATGAAAGTAAGGAGAAAGAAATATGAAAATAAGGGCTTCTGTTCGTAAAATTTGTGAAAAATGTCGACTGATCCGTAGGCGCGGACGAATTATAGTGATTTGTTCCAATCCGAGACATAAACAGAGACAAGGATAATCTTTCTAAAGTTTCCCAAAGAGTGGTTATGGTTATGTAAAAATAAAAGATTTGTTTTAACATAAAATGGATATCTCCATATCTTTTTATATATTTCTGATTCATATTTATGAGATGATAAAATATGGCAAAACCTATACAAAGAATTGGTTCGCGTAGGAATGGGCGTATTAATTTACGTAAGACTGGACGTAGAATACCAAAAGGAGTTATTCATGTTCAAGCCAGTTTCAACAATACCATTGTAACTATTACAGATGTACGAGGTCGAGTGGTTTCTTGGGCCTCCGCCGGTACTT